ACAAGATCCCTCTATTCTCCTCTCGACTGAAAAACGAAAACTGGAGTTTCATGGAAAAAGCCCTTTATCGGATTTGAACCGATGACTTACGCCTTACCATGGCGTTACTCTACCACTGAGTTAAAAGGGCTTTCAAAAAAATGAATTAGCAATTCATTTTCCATTATGAGTCTACTGTATGTATATATGTACATATATTACATACATAGATACATGTATGCATAGGAACTCATTCAAGAACAAGATCTTGGATTTACTTAAGAAAATCAGTGAAGTCAGAAGTAAAGTCTAGGGTCAAATGCCCTTTTTGAGAAATACCAATACAGTGAATTGTTTCAAGATCGATATCACTTTCTGTATTGTTTTTGCTTTTATTTTATCGATCCATCAGAACAAGATTTACTTGATACGTGTACCAACACGACGACATAGATTTACGAAATTTGATTGAATGGTGTCTTATTTGAACAAATCAATTAGTGCAAATTGAATAAATGAAACTTCTATCCTTTTTTTGTTAGACCAATCACTACTTGAACTAAAAGAATTAATGTAAAATATATAATTTAATGTAAATGTATATAATGAATGTAATGTATAGAACTAATTTAATGGGATAATGGGGCATTTATGAACCATAAAAAATTATTAAAAATTCTAATTATATAGAATCGTGAAAGTGGGAAAGGTCTTTCGGATCTAATCATACCATTACGTTATTATATTATTTAATTTAATTTATATATTTATATTTTTTTGTATTGACAATTCCGAAAAACTGATGATACTATGATCATAGCCTGGTGGTGGTCGGGCGAGTATGCCCCTATCGTCTAGCGGTTCAGGACATCTCTCTTTCAAGGAGGCAGCGGGGATTCGACTTCCCCTGGGGGTAGGGTACTGCGAAAGTAAGTTGATCGTGGATTATCAATTATCAAAAAACCCATATCCATATCATATATATATCAAATTATATATAATTTGATATAATTTATGATATATAATTAATTTAAAATTTAATTATTATTTATATCAAATTAGAATTTCTTTTATATAATTATAATTGAATTGATTCTTCCTGGGTCGATGCCCGAGCGGTTAATGGGGACGGACTGTAAATTCGTTGACAATATGTCTACGCTGGTTCAAATCCAGCTCGGCCCAAAAATTCGCCGCTTTCTTTTGAGTATGATATAACCAATTTATTTTCCAGAAATGCCCAATATGGAAGAATAAAGAAAAGAGTTGAATTTTTGTTGTTTTTTTTCTCATCGAAAGGTTGATAATCAATCTTGTAGCAATAAAAAGAATCACAGGATTACTAGTTAAACCGTGTTACTCTTACTATATTACTAGATAGAGTATAGTCCATATCTATTCTATGTAGATATCCGTATATCATTCGTGTCTATGTTACAACACAGCAAATAGAATGCTCTTATGATATCACAAGAATATGTATGCTGTACATCCTATTGGGATTGTAGTTCAATTGGTCAGAGCACCGCCCTGTCAAGGCGGAAGCTGCGGGTTCGAGCCCCGTCAGTCCCGAACTAGGATCCGACGATCCGATATCGATTCATAAAAAAAGTTTAGAGTTCAACGCGTCATTTTTTCTATTGCACTTCTACTACTTGGGTCTATAGCCAATAGAATATCGGTCATATGATATCTCATCAGATAATTTGTATAAGTCTAAGGAAAGATATTGTATAAAGAAGAGGGCTATTTATAGAAAAGAGTGGAAAAGGATGATAAATTCAGTAGGATTCTTTATCGGATCAGAAATCCCATTTTGACTTGGTATGGATAAAAGATCTTCCTATGTTATACTATTCAATTCTCGACGATGAGTCGATTTGAGAGATTAGATATTGTTATTCATAACATTGATCCGATTCAGTATCATTAGGATGCAATTCATCCCATTTAATTTACAGCAGTCAAATTTCTCATCTCTATGGGATTAGATCCCGAGTTATTGCGAAGAAAAAAAAAACAATAAGATTATGGAAGTAAATATTCTCGCATTTATTGCTACTGCATTGTTTATTCTAGTTCCTACTGCTTTTTTACTTATCATCTATGTAAAAACAGTCAGTCAAAATGATTAAGTTGACTGATATTTTGACTTCTTATCAATGATTGAAGAAAAGGATTTAAACTCCAAGTCTTAAATGAAATGATCGGACTGGAATCGACAGTATCTGAGATAGTATGGTAGAAAGAACTAAACTATATAATTTAAATATATATCTTTCTACCACACTATCTAGTATTGTAGACTATCTATTATTATATAAATTTTGATACAGATATAGGCTTGATAACATAGATCCATTTCCAATACGTATGTACAATTTTTTATGTAAAGTTTCGTCTTCGTCGCAACAGCCATTTATATGATTGATCAATCCGAAATAAATAATAAATTAATTGAAGGTCAACTGTTCTATCCTAATTTCTAGGCTTCTTATAATTTTAATTAAATAAGGATCCCGAGATAGATCAAAACAATCAATGTAGGAAGAGGCATTTATTTTATATAAAATTTATATAAAATTATATAAAAGAAAACCAAGGAATCCTTTTTCTTTTTTTTTTTTTACCATTCCCAAGAAGTGATCGATTGAGCTATAAACAGATGGTCCATGAAGTTCTATGGAAACTTCTTCGGATCTGGAAAAAGGGTAGTAAATTCGTTGATTTGTCATGCTTAAATATGACATTAGATGAGTCGATAAAGCCTAAAAAAAATAAATAAAATTTCTAGAAGTCTAAAATGTTAAATGTATGATATATAGATCGCTCAACGCAAGCAAGATTTTTTATGCGTAGGACCTGTTGTTTGGACAATTACTAAAAGCTTGCAGTAGAAAGTATGTATCGCTGTAATAGCAGAACAACTTTCTCTTGGAACAGTAAAAGTGTCAAAGTAAAGAAAGAGGGGGAAACAAATAAAGGAAAAAGGAAAGATTGCTTGTTTTTTATTGTAATATCTGTAATTCTGGTAAGAACCGGTTCATCAAATCAAAATGGAATAGAAAGAACTTGGGTGGAAAAAATCCTATCATATGTATTCTGTTGATTTGAGTTTCGAAATACAACTATGGTAATCATTCATTGTTTGCTCGAATGGTTATTATTCATTAGTGTATTTTCTTATTCATATTTTACTATAGTACAGTAGAATTTGAAAACAGAGGCATTTTTTTTTTTTTTTTTTAAACAGTTCGTAAAATAAAACAACAATCAATTAAACAATTGATACAATTCGATTACGCAATTAATAGTACTTCTAAAGTCCACTCCTTCCCCATACTACGAGTGAAAGGGAAAATGTAAAGACTACCATTAAAGCAGCCCAAGCGAGACTTACTATATCCATGTGAATTATGTCTCCTATCCTTATGAAATGAAAGAATTATTCCATTATGGATCACTAATCATAGTGGAATCAATGGTGTAGAGTCAAAATGGAATCATGACTTAAGGCTGTTGATGAAGCAATCCCCAAAATCCAGTCGTAACAAGTTCCTATATTATGGTATTTCTGGCTGGGCTGGTAGAATCAGTAAAGATTAGGTACAAATACGATATACATGCTTTGGGAATATCAAGTGAATGCTCCTATCCTAATAAAACATGTAGGAATAGTAAGACTCACTGTTTGTTAACTTTTTTTCATAACATAAAAAAAACATACATAAAAATAAACTATCAAGGTGGATAACTATCTATTCTATACCTATATTCTCTCTAAGACCTATATTCTCTCTAAGCCTTACGGTTTCTCTTTCTGTGAAAGAATTTGAAATGCCATGCGATATTACATTTTTTTGTAATCTCCTGAAAGAAAAATTTGAACCTTTATTCTATCTCTATAAGGCCAACCAACCAATCAATATGGATTGGTTGATTGAGCGCTGAGAATTTCTTGTGAATTTGGAGACAGAGTATCTCTATTCATTCCTTTACATAACTTAGAAATTGATTTCTCATCAGCCTATCTAATCTAATTCTATACTGAATCAGTAGACACTAACTACCTTAGTAGTGTAGAGTAAATAATCAAATTAGGAAAATTTGATAGTCTTTCCTATCACCCATTTTGAATCCTAGAAGCAAAAAAAGAGAGTCCTTTCTAGAACCTATGGATCATTCTTAAAATCAAGTATTGACAAGGCCTAGGCCTTTACCTCTGTTTCTGTCGGGTTCGCCGATTGGGGTTTAGATCAGCAGGATAAGAAATCTCGAGTTTTTTGATCAGGCGACACCCAGATTTGAACTGGGGATAAAGGATTTGCAGTCCCCCGCCTTACCACTTGGCCATGTCGCCAAAACAATAAAAATGGATAGAAATTTTAAATTATATTATACTTATTTCTAAATTTTTCCTAATTTGATTTGGGGGGGATTACTGACTGAACCCTTTGTTTCTTTCCTATTTAATTTGGATCCCGAATTCCGTTGTACTTATCCTTTCCTTTTCTAAAGAAAAATTCCTCTTTTTTTTTTGGACCTAATTGAGATCATTTTCTTCAATTGATTGTATCTTTATACATATTTATACCATTTAGAAACTTTTCCTTTCTTTTCAAAAACAAAAAGAGAAAAAAATGGGTTTATGACTGAAAAATTCAAGGCAAATTGAACCATTAACTATACTATTAACTTTGAATTAATGAACGATTTTGAAATTTGGTTTATCTTTAATTTGAATAATAAAGAAAATCAAATTTCTTACTAATTTAGTACTAATCAATATAAAAATTCAATAAAATGAAAAATCAAAATACAAAACATATCAAAAAAGATAAGATATAATAAAATTCTAATTTCTAATAAAATTAGAATTTATAAAATTTAATTTATAATAAAATTTTTATATATTGAGAGAGAGAGAGAGAGAGAGAGAGAGAGAGAGAGAGAGAGAGAGAGAGAGAGAGAGAGAGAGAGAGAGATATAAAAAAATATATATAAATATTCAATAACAAAACAAAAATTTCATTCAATTTCAATAATTTGTCAATAATTATTCAATAATTTGAATAATCAATCTTTTTTTTTTTCAATTATAACAACAATTATGTATATATGTAAATATATGTAAATGTAAACCCCAGAACAGAAATTACAGATACCGGGTCAGGTATCTTCTCTATGTATTTCGATAGAGAATAGAATTCTCGTGCTTTAATTTTTCATTGAATAGAAAAGAGCAATTATGATATGGCACGGCCTGTGTTGCCCCAAGTAGAATTAAACTATAATAAAAGATGAAATATACGGATAGCTAGATAACTATATTGGCATGTACTTAATAAATACAACTTGGCATGTACTTAATAAATACAACTTACTCCTATTATGTTATGCACTTCAATCATATTCTATGAATTCTGCTATAAAAAAAAGATCCGCATTATTCCGTCTTTATCTCATTCCTGGAGAGTCAATTAAATCCCGAATCTACTTTTGGTACTCAATCTGCTATAAAAAAAAGATCCGCATTATTCCGTCTTTATCTCATTCCTGGAGAGTCAATTAAATCCCGAATCTACTTTTGGTACTCAATCTGATCGTAATATCATAAATAATAAATAGAAATTGGGTCAATTTTGATATTCCATACAAGACTTCATAAGTCAAGTCTACTAAGTGGCATAAATTTTTCCAGGAATTTCTCAATTTATTTCCATTTGTATCTTTCGCTTTCGCAAATTCGAATCTAATTTGCGCCGAAAATTCTCTTTGTTTTATTCACCCTCTCATTCTCATCTTCGTTCATACATATATATGAAATACATATATGGGGTTGTCTAAAATTTTATGTAATTCAGTAAACAGAATATATATTCCATTATTGCTAGATCGATCCATATGGATCGATGAAAAGGTGAACCAATAATGGGATTTTTCGATAAACAGGAAACTTAAGATTAAAATGCTCCGGGATGAAAATGAGGGGATGTTCACAATACCTGGATTTAGTCAGATTCAATTTGAGGGATTTTGTAGGTTTATTAATCAGGGCTTAATGGAAGAATTTTATAAGTTTCCAAAAATTGAAGATACAGATCAAGAAATTGAATTTAAATTATTTGTGGAAACATATCAATTGGCAGAACCCTTGATAAAAGAAAGAGATGCTGTGTATGAATCGCTCACGTATTCTTCTGAATTATATGTACTTGCGGGATTAATTTGGAAAACCGATAGAGATATGAAAGAACAAACAGTATTTATTGGAAACATTCCTCTAATGAATTCCCTGGGAACCTTTATAGTAAATGGAATTTACAGAATTGTGATTAATCAAATATTGCAAAGTCCCGGCATTTACTACCGTTCAGAATTGGACCATAACGGAATGTCTGTCTATACCAGCACCATAATATCGGATTGGGGAGGAAGATCGGAATTAGAAATTGATAGAAAAGCAAGGATATGGGCCCGTGTGAGTAGGAAACAAAAAATATCTATTCTAGTTCTATCATCAGCTATGGGTTTGAATCTAAAAGAAATTCTAGATAATGTTTGTTATCCTGAAATTTTCTTGTCTTTCCCAAATGATAAGGAAAAAAAAAAGATCGGGTCAAAAGAAAATGCCATTCTGGAGTTTTATCAACAATTTGCTTGTGTAGGTGGGGATCCGGTATTTTCTGAGTCCTTGTGTAAGGAATTACAAAAAAAGTTTTTTCAACAAAGATGTGAATTAGGAAGAATTGGTCGGCGAAATATCAACCGGAGATTGAATCTTGATATACCTCAGAACAATACATTTTTGTTACCGCGAGATGTATTGGCTGCTGCGGATCATTTGATCGGAATGAAATTTGGAATGGGTACGCTTGACGATATGAATCACTTGAAAAATAAACGTATTCGTTCTGTAGCAGATCTGTTGCAGGATCAATTTGGATTGGCTCTTCTTCGTTTAGAAAATGCGGTTCGAGGAACTATATCTGGAGCAATCAGGCATAAATTGATACCAACTCCTCAAAATTTGGTAACTTCAACTTCATTAACAACCACTTATGAATCATTTTTCGGCCTACACCCTTTATCTCAAGTTTTGGATCGAACTAATCCATTGACACAAATTGTTCATGGGCGAAAATTGAGTTATTTAGGTCCTGGAGGGGTGACGGGGCGAACTGCTAGTTTTCGGATACGAGATATCCATCCTAGTCACTATGGACGTATTTGCCCAATCGACACCTCTGAAGGAATCAATGTTGGACTTATAGGATCCTTAGCTATTCATGTGAGGATTGGTCATTGGGGATCTATAGAGAGTCCATTTTATGAAATATCTGAAAGATCAAAAGAAAAAGAGGCACAGATGGTTTATTTATCCCCAAGTAGAGATGAATATTATACGGTAGCGGCAGGAAATTCTTTGGCCTTGAATCGGGGTATTCAGGAAGAACAGGTTGTTCCGGCTCGATACCGTCAAGAATTCCTGACTATTGCATGGGAGCAGGTTCATCTTCGAAGCATTTTTCCCTTCCAATATTTTTCTATTGGAGCCTCCCTCATTCCTTTTATCGAGCATAATGATGCGAATAGGGCTTTAATGAGTTCTAATATGCAGCGTCAAGCAGTTCCACTTTCTCGGTCCGAGAAGTGCATTGTTGGAACCGGACTGGAACGCCAAACGGCTCTAGATTCGGGGGTTTCAATTATAGCCGAACACGAAGGAAAGGTCATTTCTACTGATACTCACCAAATTGTTTTCTCAGGTAATGGAAACACTATAAATATTCCATTAGTTATGTATCAACGTTCCAACAAAAATACTTGTATGCACCAAAAACCTCGGGTTCCGCGGGGTAAATACATTAAAAAAGGACAAATTTTAGCGGACGGTGCGGCTACCGTTGGTGGAGAACTCGCTTTGGGAAAAAATGTATTAGTAGCTTATATGCTATGGGAAGGCTACAATTTTGAAGATGCGGTACTCATTAGTGAGCGCTTGGTATATAGTAATATTTATACTTCTTTTCACATCCGAAAATATGAAATTCAAACCCATATGACAAGTCAGGGACCTGAAAGAATTACTAACAAAATACCACATTTAGAGGCTCATTTACTCCGCAATTTAGACAGAAATGGAATCGTGATGCTGGGATCTTGGGTGGAAACAGGTGATATTTTAGTAGGTAAATTGACGCCTCAGACAGCGAACGAGTCGTCGTATGCTCCAGAGGATAGATTATTACGAGCCATACTTGGCATTCAGGTATCCACTGCAAAAGAAACTTCTCTAAAATTACCTATCGGCGGAAGGGGTCGAGTTATTGATGTTAGATGGATCCAAAAAAAAGGGGGTTTCAATTATAACCCAGAAATGATTCGTGTATATATTTCACAGAAACGTGAAATCAAAGTGGGTGATAAAGTGGCTGGAAGACATGGGAATAAGGGTATTATTTCAAAAATTTTGCCTAGACAAGATATGCCCTATTTACAAGATGGAACACCGGTCGATATGGTTTTCAACCCCCTAGGAGTACCCTCACGAATGAATGTGGGACAGATATTTGAATGTTCACTCGGGTTAGCGGGAGATCTTTTAAATAGACATTATAGAATAGCCCCCTTTGATGAAAGATACGAGCAAGAGGCTTCGAGAAAACTAGTGTTTTCGGAATTATATGAAGCCAGTAAGCAAACAAAAAATCCATGGGTATTTGAACCCGAATATCCGGGAAAAAGTCAAATATTTGATGGAAGAACTGGAGATCCTTTTGAACAACCTGTTCTAATAGGAAAGTCCTATATACTTAAATTAATTCATCAAGTTGATGATAAAATACATGGGCGTTCCAGTGGACATTACGCACTTGTTACACAACAACCCCTTAGAGGAAGGGCCAAACAGGGGGGACAACGAGTGGGAGAAATGGAAGTTTGGGCTTTAGAGGGATTTGGTGTTGCTCATATTTTACAAGAAATGCTTACTTATAAATCTGATCATATTAGAGCTCGTCAGGAAGTACTTGGGACTACGATTATTGGAGGAATAATATCTAATCCTGAAGATGCTCCAGAATCTTTTCGATTGCTTGTTCGAGAACTACGATCTTTGGCTCTGGAACTGAATCATTTCCTTGTATCTGAGAAAAACTTCCAGATTAATAGGAAGGAAGCTTGATCTGAATGAATCAGAATTTCTATTCTATGATTGACCGGTATAAACATCAACAACTTCGAATTGGACCAGTTTCTCCTCAACAAATAAGTGCTTGGGCTAACAAAATTCTACCTAATGGGGAGGTAGTTGGAGAGGTAACAAAACCCTACACTTTTCATTACAAAACCAATAAACCAGAAAAAGACGGATTGTTTTGTGAAAGAATCTTTGGACCTATAAAAAGTGGAATTTGTGCTTGTGGAAATTCTCGAGTGATCGGAGCTGAAAAGGAAGACCAAAGATTTTGTGAACAATGCGGAGTCGAATTTGTTGATTCTCGTGTACGAAGATACCAAATGGGATACATAAAACTCGCATGTCCAGTGACTCATGTGTGGTATTTGAAACGCCTTCCTAGTTATATCGCGAATCTTTTAGATAAACCACTTAAGGAATTAGAAGGCCTAGTATACTGCGATGTGTGATTTGATCGAAATTATCATTTTACAGATTCGGACTGAGAAACTGTCATCCCATTCAATCTGATTGGGATGCCCCTAGTTTGACATGTATATTGGGACGAGTAACATGAAGCTCAGAATTATGGGTGTATTCTCAATACTTCCAAATGAAAGGGGAATTGATCCATGGTCGATTCTGTAATAGATAAAAAAGAATTGCTAGTTATACCTCGTGAAAAAAAAACTTTTTTGTGGAATTTGCCATTCTATTTTTTTTAGAGAGAGATTCTGTTCAAGTAAGCAAATATAGCATGGTTACAGGAGTTTATCCATCGCATATATGCTTCAAGGGACATCACGGCATAACCATCGAGGTGAGTAGGGACCTAAAAGA